TGGATTGGTATTAGTCTGGATACGGCAAAATCATTCTATTAGATCTAATGTACTTATTAGATCTAATAAGTACCTCGTGTCAGAAGTGAGAAATTCTATGGCTCGAATCTTTAGTATTCTCTTATTTATTACCTGTGTCTACGATTTAGGCAGAATACCGTCACCCATCCTTACTAAGAAACTGAAAGAAACCTCAGAAACGAAAGAAAGAGGGGAAAGCGAGGAAGAAACAGATATAGAAATAGAAACAACTTTCGAAACGAAGGAGACTAAAGAGGAACAAGAGGGATCCACCGAAGAAGATCCTTCTCCTTCCCTTTTTTCGGAAGAAAAGGAGGATCAAGTTTATGAAACTTCTTATCCGGATGGGAATCAAGAAAATTCTACGTTAGAAATACTTCAAAATAAAGAAGAAAAAAACCTCTTCTGGTTTGAAAAACCTCTTGTGACTCTTCTTTTCGATTATAAACAAAGGAAGCGCCCTTTTCGATATATAAAAAATAATCGAGTTGAAAACTCTGCTATAAAAACCGAAATTTCACAATATTTTTTTTACACATGCCGAAGTGATGGAAAACAACGAATATCTTTTACATATCCACCCAGTTTGTCAACTTTTTTGGAAATGATCCAAAGAAAGATGTTTTTATCTATAACAGAAAAAAAAAAAACTTCTGCGGAATTATATAATAATTGGATTGATACCAATAAACAAAAAGAAAACCATTTAAGCAACGAATTTCTAAATAGAATAGAAATTCTAGATCGAGGATTTCTTACTTTAGATGTACTCGAAAAAAGAATTAGATTGTACCTGTGTAATGAACAGACTCAAAAAGAATACTTGCCTAAAAAATATGACCCCTTCTTGAACGGACCTTATCGGGGAAAAATCAAATTTGATTTTTCCCCTTCAATTCTAAATAAAATTTCCACAAGAAATTCTATGGAAATTTTTTGTATAAATAAAATTCATGGTATCCTTCTTGCTACTGGTTATCAAGAATTTGAACAAAAAACAGCAATGGATATGCTTGATAGAAAATTATTATCAGCATCAAATTTCCATTTGAAAAAATTTTCTGTATTTCCAGAACCAGAACAAGGAAAAAAAATCAATTCAAAATCAAAAGATCAAACAAAATTTTTACAACTTTTATTCAATATAGTTATAAAAGATCTCAACGATCAAACAACCCGAAAAAAATCTGTTGGACTAAAAGAAATCAATAAAAAAGTTCCTCGATGGTCATACAAATTAATCAGCGATTTAGAATACCAAGAGGATGAAGATGCGACGGGGTATAATGAGATTCGTTCAAGAAAAGCCAAACGTGTAGTGATTTTTACTGATAATAACGAAAGTAATAATCCTGATCAAGCAGACGAGATATCTTTGATACGTTATTCGCAACAATCAGATTTTCGTCGAAATATAATCAAAGGCGCCGTGCGCGCTAAAAGGCGGAAAACTCCTATTTTGGAACCGTTTCAAGCAAACGCACACTCCCCTCTTTTTTTGGACAGAATAGACAAAGTCTTTTTTTTTTCTTTTGATATCTTCGGTCTGGCGAAATTCATTTTTAGAAATTGGATGGGGAAAAACACAGAATTCAAAATTTCGGATTATGTAGAGGAAGAAAGAAAAGAAAAAGGGAAAAAGGAGGTGGACAAAAGAGAAGAGAAAGCGCGGATAGAAATAGCGGAATCCTGGGATAGTATTCTCTTTGCTCAAGCAATAAGAGGTTTCTTATTATTAACCCAATCAATTCTTAGAAAATATATTATATTACCTTCATTGATAATAACTAAGAATGTTGGCCGTATGCTATTATTTCAATTTCCTGAATGGTCCGAGGATTTCAAAGATTGGAATAGAGAAATGTATGTTAAATGTACTTATAATGGTGTTCAATTATCCGAAACAGAATTTCCAAAAAACTGGTTAAAAGACGGCATTCAAATTAAAATCCTATTTCCTTTCTGTCTGAAACCCTGGCACGGGTCTAAGCAGGGATCCTCAGATAAAGATCCGATGAAAAACAAAGGGCAAAAAGCGGATTTTTGTTTTTTAACAATTTGGGGAATGGAAGCGAAACTTCCTTTTGGTTCTCCCCGAAAACGACCTTCTTTTTTTGAACCTCTTTTAAAAGAATTCCGAAAAAAAATTCGAAAATGGAAAAAGACTGGCTTTCTAGTTTTAAAAGAAAAAAAAAAGATCTTTCTAACATTTTCAAAAGAAAAAAAAAAATGGGTTATCAAACGTACTTTTTTTATAAAAAGAGTAATAAAAGAACTTTCAAAAAGAACTCTAATTCCATTATTTGGATTACAAGAAGTATATGAATCGATTGAAACTAAAAACGAAAAAGATTCGACAATCATTAATAAGAATCGGCCAGTTGATGAATCCTCCATTCAAATTCAATCTACAACTACAGATTGGACAAATTATTCATTAATTGAAAAAAAAACAAAAAACCTGGCTAATAGAACAAGAACAATCAGAAATAAAATAGAAAAAATAAAAATTACAAAAGACAAGAAAAAGGAATCTCTAACTTCAGAAATAAATATTATTCCTAAGAAAAAAAATTATAATGCTAAAAGATTCGACCAAAACATTTGGCAAATATTAAAAAGAAGAAATACTAGATTAATCCGTAAATCGAACTCTTTTATTAAATTTTTCAGCGAAAGGATCCGCGTGGATATCTTTCTATGTATTAGTAATATTCCCAGAATCAATACACAAATTTTTCTTGAATCAACAAAAAAAATTCTTAATAAATACATTTACAATAATGAAACAAATCAAGAAAGAATTGATAAAACAAATCAAAATACAATTGACTTTATAAAGTCAATTTCAAATAAGAATTCCAATTTTTTTTGTGACTTATTCTCCTTGTCACAAGCATATGTATTTTACAAAATATCCCAAACCCAAGTTATTAACTTGTATAAATTAAGATCCATCCTTCAATATCAAGATAGAACATCTCTTTTTTTTAAGAATGAAATAAAAGATTTTTTTGGAGTGGAGAGAATATTTCATTCCGAATTAAAACATAATAAACTTTTGAACTCTGGGCTGAATCAATGGAAAAACTGGTTAAGGGGTCATTATCAATACAATTTATCTCAAATTAGATGGTCTAGATTAGTACCACAAAAATGGCGAAATAGAGTGAATCCGCGTCGTATGGCTCAAAATAAAGATTTAAAAAGGGGGAGTTCTTATCAAAAAGAAAATGATTCTAAAGCGAATCCATTACCAAAGAAAAAAAAGAATTTTAAAAAACACTATAGATATGATCTTTTATCATATAAATTTATTAATTATGAAGATAAGAAGAATTCCTATATTTATGAATCACCATTACAAGTAAATAATAACCAAGAGATTTCTTATAATTACAACACACATAAACGTAAATTTTTGACTATGCTGAAAAGTATCTTTATCAATAATTATCCAGGACAAGATAATATTACGGATACGGGTTTTGAAAAAAATCCGAATAGAAAATATTTTGATTGGAGAATTCTCCATTTTTGTCTTAGAAATAAGATCGATATTGAGACCTGGGTCAATATTGACACGAACAGTAATAAAAATACTAAGGCTAGTAATTATCAAAAGGTTGATAAAACAGATAAAAAAGCATTTTTTTCTATCACGATTCATCAAGATCAAGAAATCAACCCATCCAATAAAAAAAGATTTGATTGGATGGGAATGAATGAAGAAATACTAAATCGTCCGATATCGAATCTGGAACTTTGGTTCTTCTCCGAATTTGTACTACTTTATAATGCATATAAAAAAAAACCCTGGGTCATACCGATCAAATTACTTCTTTTAAACTTTACGGAAAATGGCAATGTTAGTGAAAATATCAAGGGAGAACAAAAAGGAGATTTTTTCAAATCATCGAATGAAAAAAAATTGGAAAATAAAGAAAAAAAAGAAACCGCAGGTCAAGGGAATGTTAGGTTGGTTCTCTCAAACCAAGAAAAAGGTATTGAAAAAGATTATACAAGATCAAAGATAATAAAACATAAAAAGAAAAAGAGTAATACAGAAATAGAACTAAATTTCTTACTAAAAAAGTATTTGCTTTTTCAATTGAGATGGGATGATTCTGTAAATCAAAGAATACTAAATAATATCAAGGTATATTGTCTTCTGCTTAGAGTGATAAATCCAAAAGAAATTACTATATCTTCTATTCAAGGAGGAGAAATGAGTTTAGATATAATGCTGACTCAGAAAAATTTATCTCTTGCAGAATTGATTAAAAAGGGGATTTTAGTCATTGAACCGATTCGTCTATCTGTAAAAAATGATGGACAATTTATTATGTATCAAACCATAAGTATTTCATCGATTCAGAAGAGTAAGCACCAAATTAATCAAAGATACGAAAAAACAAAATATGTTGATAAAAAAAGTTTTAAAAAATGCATTTCAAGGCATCGAAGAATAGCCGGAAATAGAAACAAAAATCATTATGATTTACTTATTCCTGAAAATATTTTATCGTCTAAACGTCGCAGAGAATTGAGAATTCTAATTTGTTTCAATTCAAAGAATAGGAATGGTATAAATAAAAATCCAGTATTTTGGAATGTGAATAACATAAAAAATTGCGATCAAGTTCTGGATGAACGCAAACATCGTGATAAAGATAAGTTAATTAAATTAAAATTCTTTCTTTGGCCCAATTACCGATTAGAGGACTTGGCTTGTATAAATCGCTATTGGTTTGATACCAATAACGGGAGCCGTTTCAGTATGATAAGGATCCGTATGTATCCACTATTTAAAATTGGATAATGTAATGGTATATTTTTTTCCTATATATCCTGTACTATATCTGTTATATGAAAGCAAACAGAAACAGATAAATGCATGCGTTGTCTTACATTCTATTCTGATACATGATACTAATTCAATGATGTATCAAAAGGACTCAACTGAATTTTATTATTTTGTGAATGCCACGATGAAATCGAAAATTGAGTCGATCGTTGATTAATTAGTTTTATTTAATAAAATTAGAAGTCCCAAATGAAATTCTGTATACCAGATTAAAATGGTCAATATTATTATTATTACTGATTAGTAAAATTCATATCTTAAAAAAAGATAAGGGGAGGCGGATTTCGTTTTATGGTAAAAAATTCAGTCATCTCAGCTATTTCGCAAAAAGAGGGATCCGTTGAATTTCAAGTATTCAATTTCACCAATAAGATACGAAGACTTACTTCACATCTGGAATTGCACAGAAAAGACTACTTATCTCAGAGAGGTCTACGGAAAATTCTAGGAAAACGTCAAAGGCTGCTGGCTTATTTGTCAAAGAAAAATAAAGTACGTTATAAAGAATTAATTGGTCGGTTGGATATTCGGGAACTAAAAACTCATTAATTTGAAGAACTTTAATTATTTGATTTATTAAATCTTGAATTTTGATGAATTTCTTTTCGTTTTCAGCAACTCATGGACAAATGAATCGGGGAAAAACTTATGAATGTACCAGTTAAAAGAAAGGACCTCATGATGGTAAATATGGGTCCTCACCACCCATCAATGCATGGTGTTCTTCGACTCATAATTACTCTAGATGGTGAGGATGTTATTGACTGTGAACCAATACTGGGCTATTTACACAGGGGAATGGAAAAAATTGCAGAAAACCGAACAATTATACAATATCTGCCTTATGTAACACGTTGGGATTATTTAGCTACTATGTTCACTGAAGCAATAACCGTAAATGCACCAGAGCGATTAGGAAATATTCAAGTACCTAAAAGAGCCAGCTATATTAGAGTAATCATGTTGGAGTTGAGTCGTATAGCTTCTCATTTATTATGGCTTGGTCCCTTTATGGCAGATATTGGTGCACAGACCCCTTTCTTCTATATTTTTCGAGAAAGAGAATTAATATATGATCTATTCGAAGCTGCCACCGGTATGAGAATGATGCATAATTATTTTCGTATCGGAGGGGTGGCTGCTGATCTACCTCATGGCTGGATAGATAAATGTTTTGATTTCTGTGATTATTTTTTAACAGGAGTTGCTGAATATCAAAAACTTATTACGCGAAATCCTATTTTTTTAGAGCGGGTGGAAGGGGTAGGCATTATTGACGGAGAGGAAGCAATAAATTGGGGTTTATCAGGACCAATGCTGCGAGCTTCCGGAATACAATGGGATCTTCGTAAAGTAGATCGTTATGAGTGTTACGACGAATTTGATTGGGAAGTTCAGTGGCAAAAAGAAGGAGATTCATTAGCTCGTTATTTAGTCCGAATCAGTGAAATGACGGAATCTGTAAAAATTATTCAACAGGCTCTAGAAGGAATTCCGGGAGGGCCTTATGAAAATTTAGAAATCCGGTGCTTTGATAGAGCAAGGGATCCTGAATGGAATGATTTTGAATATCGATTCATTAGTAAAAAACCCTCTCCTACTTTTGAATTGTCGAAACAAGAACTTTATGTGAGAGTCGAAGCCCCAAAGGGAGAGTTGGGAATTTTTCTAATAGGGGATCAAAGCGTTTTTCCTTGGAGATGGAAAATCCGCCCGCCGGGTTTTATCAATTTGCAAATTCTTCCTCAGTTAGTTAAAAGAATGAAATTGGCTGATATTATGACGATACTAGGTAGTATAGATATCATTATGGGAGAAGTTGATCGTTAAAATGATAATTGATACAACAGAACTCAATTCTTTTTCAAAATTGGAATACTTAAAAGAAGCCTATGGGATCATAGGGATGCTTATCCCTATTTTGATTCTTGTATTCGGAATCACAATAGGTGTACTAGTAATTGTATGGTTAGAAAGAGAAATTTCCGCAGGGATACAACAACGTATTGGACCTGAATACGCCGGTCCTTTAGGAATTCTCCAAGCTCTAGCAGATGGGACAAAATTACTTTTCAAAGAAAATCTTCTTCCATCTAGAGGAGATACTCGTTTATTTAGTATCGGGCCATCCATAGCAGTCATATCAATTCTACTAAGTTATTCGGTAATTCCTTTTAGTTATCGTCTTATTCTAGCCGATCTCAATATTGGCGTTTTTTTATGGATCGCTATTTCAAGTATTGCTCCCATTGGACTTCTTATGTCCGGATATGGATCAAATAATAAATATTCCTTTTTAGGTGGTTTACGAGCCGCTGCTCAATCGATTAGTTATGAAATACCATTAACTCTATGTGTGTTATCAATCTCTCTACGTGCGACTCGTTAAGACATAAATCTTTCCCTATTTCCTTTCTTGTCTTTCTAGGAAATAAGTTGAATGAATTGAATATATATCTGTTTTTTTGTTCAGCATTCGGATTGATGAACTAAATCAGAAGTTATATGAGTGAAAGAAAACAGCTTATCAATTTGCAGTAAAAAGATTGAGTCTCATTTCCTATGTACAAGGGTTAAGCAGAATAAAACATAAACAATAAAGACTATTTATCCCCGGATTCGTTGATTGCTCATCACGGCTTGAAGCGGATTCAAAAAATCCACTGTATGGAATTTTTACTACCGTTTAGATGTATTAGCATATACCATAACAGGGGGTTGAGCAAGAATAAGTGGATGGTTAGGAAAACCAAGGTACACAAAGGGTTAGTAATGGAGATTGTGTAAATGAGACATTTTTCTTTTTACCTAACAAGGAATACTAATGGGGCTTTAAGTTGGTAGAAATGATCAGGCAGTACTTCCCAGGATTCCGGCCCAGAGTATGTCCTATCCACCTATTAAAAAAATAACTAACCGAAACGAAATAATCCTTTTTTTTTTGAAATCCCCTTTGAGAAAAAAGAATAGAAATGAAAATATATATAGATGGAATTCTTAATCATAATTCATGAATTAATGTAATGTCGAATTCTTTTTCGTAATCGAAAACAACAGGTCGAAATAGCGCTACTGCAAAGAGTAAGAGTATTTTATTGAAGGATTAAGTTATTACTCAAAAAAGAAACATTTAATTTAAATTATTAAATTTAAGAAGGGATGAGATCAATTCAGAAGTACTTTTTTTAGTCTAACGGACAGAATTCCAGCGGTCTAATTGGGACCTTTTGATAGATTTTGACTCTATCCATCCTACAAACATAAACATATCAAAATAAATGGGTTCGGTCCTTAGATTTATTTGCGATTCTCGAGGAGCCGTATGAGGTGAAAATCTCATGTACGGTTCTGTAATAGCGATGCAAATAGTGATGTTATCATCGACTATGATTATCTAACAGTTCAAGTACAGTTGATATAGTTGAGGCACAGTCAAAATATGGTTTTTGGGGTTGGAATTTGTGGCGTCAACCTATAGGGTTTGTCATTTTTCTAATTTCCTCCCTAGCAGAATGTGAGAGATTGCCTTTTGATTTACCAGAAGCGGAAGAAGAATTAGTAGCGGGTTATCAAACTGAATATTCAGGTATCAAGTTTGGTTTATTTTATGTTGCTTCCTATCTAAATCTACTAGTTTCTTCTTTTTTTGTAACCATTCTTTACTTGGGCGGCTGGAATTTTTCTATTCCCCATATACTCGCCCCTACACTTTTTGAGATAAATAAAATAGGCGGAGTTTTTGGAATGACAATTGGTATCTTTATTACATTAATGAAAACTTATTTGTTCTTGTTCATTCCTATCGCAACAAGATGGACTTTACCTAGATTGAGAATGGATCAATTATTAAATTTTGGATGGAAATTTCTTTTACCTATTTCTCTAGGGAATTTATTATTAACAACCTCTTTCCAACTTCTTTCATTGTAAATACACTATTCTAGAATTCGCAACTTGTTTCAAACAAGAGAAAGAAACAGATATAAAATTATTCATAGATATTCACGATATGTTCCCTATGGTAACCGGGTTCATGAATTATGGTCAACAAACAGTACGAGCCGCAAGATACATTGGTCAAAGTTTCATGATTACCTTATCCCACACAAATCATTTACCGGTAACTATCCAATATCCTTATGAAAAATTGATCACATCGGAGCGTTTCCGCGGCCGAATCCACTTTGAATTTGATAAATGCATTGCTTGCGAAGTATGTGTTCGTGTATGTCCTATAGATTTACCTGTTGTCGATTGGAAATTGGAAACAGATATTCGAAAGAAACGGTTGCTTAATTACAGTATTGATTTCGGAATCTGTATATTTTGTGGTAATTGTGTTGAGTATTGTCCAACAAACTGTTTATCAATGACTGAAGAATATGAACTTTCTACTTATGATCGTCATGAATTGAATTATAATCAAATTGCTTTGGGTCGTTTACCAATGCCAGTAATTGACGATTACACAATTCGAACCGTTTTGAATTCGCTTCAAATAAAAAATGGATAACTCCTTTGATTCAAGAATAATTTCCAATTACCAAGGCTCCGGTTTGAGGATGAGTTTTTTCTTTTTTTTTGTCAATAAAATAACTACAATCCAAATCCCAACTATTCGTTAATTGGCGAGAATCCAGGCTTAATTTGGGTTGAAAATCTAGTCATATTCCAAAAGAAATATAGAATATAGTTTTTCGAGCTGCCATTTCGGATATCGGATAAAGGACGGGGTTGTCTGAATAATTGTACCTGCAGCAATCCACACCCATTAGAATTTACTTCAAATTAGGAAGAAAAATGGGGTAACTTAACTTTCTTTTTCCTGATCAAGTCAATAAGGTCATGAAACATTTCAATTTATTTATTTCTTTACATAGAATGGATTTACCCGGACCAATACACGATTTTCTGTTAGTCTTTCTGGGATCGGGTCTTATATTAGGAGGTCTGGGGGTAGTATTACTTACTAATCCAATTTATTCTGCCTTTTCGTTGGGGTTGGTTCTTGTTTGTATATCCTTATTTTATATTTCATCAAACTCCCATTTTGTAGCTGCTGCGCAGCTCCTTATTTACGTGGGAGCTATAAACATTTTAATCATATTTGCTGTAATGTTTATGAAGGGTTCCCAATATTCCGAAGATTTTCATCTTTGGAATATTGGGAATGGGGTTACTTCAATAGTTTGTACAAGTATTTTTGTTTCACTAATGACTACTATTTCAGATACGTCATGGTATGGGATTATTTGGACTACAAGATCAAACCAGATTATAGAGCAAGATTTTATAAGTAATAGTCAACAAATTGGGATTCATTTATCAACCGATTTTTTTCTTCCGTTTGAGCTTATTTCAATAATTCTTTTAGTTGCTTTGATAGGTGCAATTGCTGTAGCTCGGCAGTAATAAATCGTTAAAACTCGTACTCAAAATCAAACTAACTTTGTTCTGTGTTATCATATCCATTTATTTCCCTTCAATTCTATTTAAATTAAAGGTTGTTCCTGGATACACTAGTCAATTGAATCGGTTAAATTAAATTGTTGTTCATATTGAAATGACTTAAGATTAATAAGGAGTCGGTCAATGATGCTCGAGCATGTACTTGTTTTGAGTGCCTATTTATTTTCTATCGGTATCTATGGGTTGATCACGAGCCGAAATATGGTTAGAGCCCTTATGTGTCTTGAACTTATACTGAATGCAGTTAATCTAAATTTCATAACATTTTCTGATTTTTTTGATAGTCGCCAATTAATAGGAGACATTTTCTCCATTTTTGTTATAGCTATTGCAGCCGCTGAAGCAGCTATCGGACTGGCTATTGTTTCGTCAATTTATCGTAATAAAAAATCAATTCGTATCAATCAATCGAATTTGTTGAATAAGTAGTTGTAATAAATAGTATTAATTCCGGAAATTCTAATATTCATCAATTTTTTGATTAGCATGTATAATACGTAATGTATGACTATGCTCATATTTGCGAAAACAGAAGAAATCAAAGTATCTTGGCCCCCTCTCATGAACCGATCCAGAAATAGATTAATTCGCAAAATTCTGGTAAATCATTGATTCATCTGGTAACTATGATTCATTTACAAATCTACTCGATCGAAATTTTATGATGTTTAAAAATTTATAGATCAAATGTCACATTCAGTAAAGATTTATGATACATGTATAGGGTGTACTCAATGTGTTCGGGCTTGTCCTACAGATGTATTAGAAATGATACCTTGGGATGGATGTAAAGCTAAACAAATCGCTTCTGCTCCAAGAACGGAAGACTGTGTCGGTTGTAAAAGATGCGAATCCGCCTGCCCAACAGATTTCTTGAGTGTGCGGGTTTATTTATGGCATGAAACAACTCGCAGCATGGGTCTAGCTTATTGATACATTCCAGAAAATCCTTTACAAATCTATTTTTTTTTTTTTACCGACAAAACCCTTGCTCAAAATAATATATTTTGCGCTTTTTTTATTTTTGAGTACGGGTTTTCTGGTCTAAGTGTATCTTGTCTTTACCACGAATTATTTTCCTTGGTTAACAATAATTGTAGTTTTGCCGATATTCGCGGGTTCCTTAATTTTCCTTCTCCCTTATAGGGGAAATAAGATAATTAGATGGTATACAATATGTATATGTATATTAGAACTTCTTCTGACGGCATACGTATTCGGTTATCATTTTCAATTGGACGATTCATTAGTCCAACTGGCGGAGGATTATAAATGGATTAATTTTTTTTATTTTTACTGGAGATTAGGAATAGACGGACTCTCTATAGGACCCATTTTACTGACGGGATTTATCACCACTTTAGCTACTTTAGCGGCTCGGCCAGTTACTCGAGATTCCCGTTTATTCTATTTCTTGATGTTAGCGATGTACAGCGGTCAAATAGGATCGTTTTCTTCTCAAGACCTTTTACTTTTTTTTATCATGTGGGAATTAGAATTAATTCCTGTTTATCTACTTTTATCCATGTGGGGAGGAAAGAAACGCCTGTACGCGGCTACAAAATTTATTTTGTATACTGCCGGGGGTTCCATTTTTCTCTTAGTGGGCGTTTTGGGTATCGGTTTATATGGTTCCAATGAACCGACATTAAATTTTGAAACATCATTGAATCAATCGTATCCTGTAGCATTGGAAATAATATTCTATATTGTATTTCTTATTGCTTTTGCTGTCAAATCGCCGATTATACCCCTCCATACATGGTTACCAGACACTCATGGAGAAGCACATTACAGTACTTGTATGCTTCTAGCCGGAATCTTATTAAAAATGGGAGCGTATGGGTTGATTCGGATCAATATGGAATTATTACCTCGCGCTCATTCTATATTTTCTCCCTGGTTGCTGATAGTAGGTACAATACAAATAATTTATGCCGCTTTAACATCTCCAGGTCAACGTAATTTGAAAAAAAGAATAGCCTATTCTTCTGTATCTCATATGGGTTTCATAATTATAGGAATTGGCTCTCTAACCGATATGGGACTCAACGGAGCCATTTTCCAAATAATCTCTCATGGATTTATTGGCGCTGCGCTTTTTTTCTTAGCCGGAACAAGTTATGATAGAATACGTCTTGTT